TTGGATTAATATTTAGAGATAGATATTACCTACCCTTTTTTCCTCTTTCAAACAAGTTGAAATGATTGAAGTTTTACTATTTGGAATCGTGCTAGGTCTAATTCCTATTACTTTGGCTGGATTATTTGTAACTGCATATTTACAATACAGACGCGGGGATCAGTTGGACCTTTGATTAAGTAACATCTCTCTTTTTTTATTGACCTCCTGCGAATTAAAGATAAGGAGGAGGTCAAATTCAGATTACTTTTCAAGTCAATAAAGTTATTTCATTGTCATTTGACCTAAGAAGAGCGGAATCACGCTCTGTAGGATTTGAACCTACGACATCGGGTTTTGGAGACCCACGTTCTACCGAACTGAACTAAGAGCGCTTTTTTATCACAATAGATAAGATCATAAAGAAAAGGATTCTATTTGTACCCCAATAGATCTTACATGCATATCGTATCATAAACTGAAATATTAGGTATGTCCAATTTTCATTGATCACTATTGATCCTTCGTTAATGCCTATAGGATATAGAATAAGTAATAGGTAGGGATGACAGGATTTGAACCCGTGACATTTTGTACCCAAAACAAACGCGCTACCAAGCTGCGCTACATCCCTTTCAATTGGCCTACAGTGTCATTGTAGAGAATCCACGTCTTGTTTTCCACATCGTTATTTTCCCTATTGATATACAAATTCTCTTGTCATTTCTTCTTTTTGGTCTCACGGATTATATTACATATAAAAAAAAAAAAAATTATATACATATGAAAATACATCTGAAATGAAACCCAACAGATAAAAAAAAATCTTTCTCGGTAATGTTCCGAGAAAGAAGGAAACGCCTTTTCTCTGTTGTAAGGAAAGGAAAATATCATCTATCGGGTCGTTTTATATATTCATATATTCATTTTAGTTACGAATTTCGTGTACAAATACAAGCGATTCTTAACTACATATGCATTACTACATATGCATTCATATATGTATTACAATAAAAATTACAAAAAAAAGGAGGATTTTCAATGCGAGATATAAAAACATATCTCTCTGTGGCACCTGTGCTAAGTACTCTATGGTTCGGGTCTTTAGCAGGTTTATTGATAGAGATCAATCGTTTATTCCCAGATGCGCTGACATTCCCCTTTTTTCATTCTAGTTATTGACATGGGAAGGGCCTAAGAAGATTAGAGAGATACAAGAAATAGTCTGTGACTAATCCCGCTCCCTTTCTCTTTCTTTGTTTTGTGCTTTTGTCAGTTTTTTAGGATGAAATTAAAAGAAAGAGAAAAAAAATTGAAAAGTGGAGTCAACCGCATCGAAACTTGGGTTCAGGCTCAAATTACTAGAGGGGTAGCGGAAATGAGGTCGAGGGCAACAAAATCATACAAAATATTTCAATTAAATACTATTAAATACTATATTCAGATTATAGATTATAAATAATATAATTGATAGGTAGAAATCGTTGTATTACTTATTCTTATTATTATTTTTTCTCTATGAATTTTTGATTGCAACGAAATCTTTCATAATTGGATTTCAGGTCAGCAACTTCTTTTTTTTTGTTTCGGGTCGAAAATGAAAGAATTGAGTGAATCCAAAATTCAAAGGAGGTTCATGGCCAAAGGTAAAGATGTCAGAATAAGAGTTATTTTGGAATGTAACAGTTGTGTCCGAAACGATATTAATAAGGAATCGCCAGGCATTTCCAGATATATTACCCAAAAGAATCGACACAATACGCCTAATCGATTGGAATTGAGAAAATTCTGTCCCTATTGTTACAAACATACGATTCATGGGGAGATAAAGAAATAGATCAATAAAGAACGCGTGTGTACCTTCCCTTCAAAAAACAGGAACAAATTCACAAAAATTCCATTTACATATATTTACACATATATTTACATATAATAAAATAATATAAATATATAATATAAATATAATAATATAATAAGAATATAAATAAATAAATAATAATATAAATATAATAATAATATATAATTATAATACATATAAAAATCTAAAATAAAAATCTAATATAAATAAATAAAAAATAAACCAATCAACTCCTATTTCCGTCAAATCATAAATTAGATTTAAGAAATAGATTTTAGAGATAAGGAATAAACCATGGATAAATCCAAGCTTTTTCTTAAATCCAAGCGATCTTTTCGTAGGCGTTTGCCCCCAATTGGATCGGGGGATCGAATTGATTATAGAAACATGAGTTTAATTAGTCGATTTATTAGTGAGCAAGGAAAAATATTATCTAGACGAATGAATAGATTGACTTTGAAACAACAACGATTAATTACTATTGCCATAAAACAAGCTCGTATTTTATCTTTGTTACCTTTTCTTAATAATGAGAAACAATTTGAGAGAGCTGAGCCTACTCCTAGAACTACAGGTCCCCGAACCAGAAAGAAATAGGCCTATTTCGCAATTGATTGAATCAAAATTCCAATCCGAATCCCCACCCAGGTTGATGTTTTGTTCGAAAAATTCGAAAATTTAGATTGGATTGACACGTCGTAAAAAAATCGTAAGAAAAGAAAAAAAAAATAATCGAAAAATGAAGAAGAAATTTTTTTTTATTGAAACGTGTTCATTTATTTTTACTACTTTATCACACTCATATTAATTTTGACTCTACCTTCCCGGAGTTCATTCTCCGGGGACCTCCGTTTAAATTATTCCGGCGGATTCTTTCCAACCTCCCTATTTACTGATCTCATTGGAAATCATGTAAAGACAATTTGTATTTGATATGGCTATTTGTGCAAGTATTTTACGATTAATAAGCAACTGCCTCTTGTACAAATCATTTATTGATCTACTATAACTATAGGATACTCCAATTTCACGAATTGCTGCATTTATCCGAGTGATCCATAAACGACGAAAATTTCTCTTTTGTCGGCCCCTATCCCGATGAGAAGAAAACAAAGCTCTCATTTTTTGTTGAATAATAGTTCGAGTAAGTCTTGAATGAGTCCCTCGAAAGGTTGATGCAAATAAACGAATTTTTGTTCTACGTCTCCGAGCTATATAACCCCGTCTAATTCTGGTCATTGAATCAAATGAAACTTCGATGAATAACTAAATTAATTGATTTATTTTAGTCATTCTTTTCCCCCTTCCTGGTTTATTAATAACAAAACGGATTCTTCCGATGTATAAAATAAAAATTCCAATGGCTTTTGCTACTATGACCTTCCCAACCACGATTTTTTTTACAGGCATTTCACCTCGAAATAAGAAATTGTATCGATACTAGGTATCAAAAAAAAATAGTAAATTTTAAATTGAGTATTGTATAAAATAAAGTAAAAGGATAAATAAATAGTAACGGTAAATGGATAAAAAATAGTGGGTTCCTTCGTTTCTATGGTTACTTCGTAAACGGTGAGGTCCTCTCTATACACCGGAGTCTTTTCCCCATTAATCAATGTTATTAGTAACTTGTACAGTTCACATTCTTTGACTCTACCCATAAATTATCCAATAATAGATCTTTTCACAACGAGATCTACCCATACAGTAACGGCATTTAATTATGAAAGTTGGCTAGGTAGCTGACCCTGTGAGTCCGTTCTTGCAAGAGCGAGAGCATAATCTTTCTGCTTCTTAAATACTAATTCCCCGCTTAATGGATAACCATTTGCTACCAATGAGGAGTTGCTTATCATCTACAATTAAGGTGATTGGATTTGCACCAATGGAAACCATAAATTTCATACACAATGGAGGTATTTTTTGAATTAGATAGTGAAAATTGCATCCTATTCATCATCGGTAACGGTCATTGATACTGGAATAAAAGTTTCCCCTCTTTTGTTTTGGTCCAGCTTCATGCTCTAAACGAGTCGCACATACACCCTAGTACATGTTCCTCGACGCTGAGGACATCCCCGAAGAGCGGGGGATTTTGTGACTTTTTTGATTGGCTGTCTTGTGTTTCTAATAAGTTGTTTAATAGTTGGCATGCTGATTCGTATACAAAAAGGGCTGGTTTAGATCGATCCTAACCAGCTGATTGTGAATTTCTTCTATTCTATTTAATTTCATTTTAACCCGGTAATAAAATCTAAAATCGCAGTTCAGTTCGTTCGAATTATGATTTGAAATGAAATGGAATAAAAGATTTATACAAGATCCCCAGTATTTTCGACTGCTACAAGATCAACAATTCCATGAGCTTGGGCTTCTGTTGCTGACATAAAAACATCCCTTTCCATGTCTTCGGATACAACCCATAAGGGGTTGCCGGTTCTTTGTACATAAACTCTTGTGAGGGTTTCGCGGAGTTTCAGCAGTTCTTCCGCTTCTAGGACAAATTCTCCTGTTTGGGCCTCATAAAAAGAGCTAGCAGGTTGGTGGATCATTACCCTGATGATATAACATAATATAATGAAAGGTTCCTCTATCTTGTACGATCGGGCGAAGGAAAGAGATAAATAATAAATAATAACAAGAAGAAGAAAATAGAAATTATATTATATAATATATAATTGAACAACCGTACAGGCATTTTTTGTGCATTGCATACGGCTCCACAATGGAATTTACTTTTCCCTTCCATCGCGAAAAAAGATAACTAGGATCTATCAGATCCAGATCATTAAATGATCCATTTACCACCCTTCCTTTCGGTAGAGTTAAAAAATACTATGAGGGTTCCGTTGCTTTCTATATTGAATTTAGAATTTATCTCGTCTGTGATTCAGCAATCCCAAAGTTTTTTTTGATTCGATCAAAGAAGGAAAAAATTCTCTTGTTTTTTTTTCAGTTTAGTATGCTTTGACAATATTTGATAATATAAATATTGGAAAAAGAATTCTGGTGTGAAAACAAAAAAAAATTGTGACGCTGAAACGAACTCCCGATAGATAAGAGAAATCGGAAATATCTTTTGTCTCATACTACTCTCCCGATACAGAATCTCATGTTATGAAAAACAATAAAGGTTTGCTCATACCGAACTCGAAGTGCCATGCTATTATTACTCAATATTCTTATTCATATTCCATATGGCGAAGGCATAGTCTTCTTTTTTCTCTCAAATAAAAACTCATTGGCGCCAAGCGTGAGGGAATGCTAGACGTTTGGTAATTTCTCCTCCGACCAGAATGAAAGATCCCATTGAAGCGGCTAATCCCATGCATATTGTATGTACATCTGGTGGCACAAATTGCATAGTATCGTAAATTGCTACTCCGGGTATTACCCATCCACCGGGCGAGTTTATAAACAAATAAAGATCCCTGGTCTCATCCTCTATACTGAGATAGACCATGAGCGCAATAAGTTGGTTCGAGATCTGACTATCAACTTCTTGGCCTAAAAAAAGTAATCTTTCTCGATGAAGTCGGTTGATTAGGACAAAATTTTATCCCTTAGGAACCGTACACGCACCTTTTAATGCATACGGTTCAAAAAAATTGCAAAAAAAAAAAAAAGAAAGAATCAATGTGTCGGCTCTCTCTCTTTTTATATTTATATTTATTTATAAATTCTAAATTTGAAAAGGACTTTTATACCTTCTATAAACCTATCAAATTAACCTCTCATTGATGCATTGTTTCATCTCCAAATTAAATTACGATGTAATTTTCTTGTTCCTGAATGGGCCCTTTCAATTTCCCTTTTTTTAGGTTTATGCTCTACTCCGGGTAAAGATCCAACCGATTTTGATTTGTACATATAGGACAAATGATCCCAATACCACTTTTTTTGATACGACTTTTTTTTTTCAATTCCCTTCATGTCTTCCTTCCGCCAAAAATTTGATGTAGTTATCATATTCTTTTTTTTTTCATTGATTGGCAGTTTGAGATCGCTCATTTGTTATAAATTAGGAATCGTTTATGTATGATACAAGTGGTAATCATAAATCATACCCATATTAACAATTGAGTATTATTTTCTAAACGGAGCCTGGATACTTCATTTTATTGGTCCAATCAAGCCAACCATAAATTCTTATAATTGATAATATTGATATTGAATTGATCCTCAAAAAATTGATCTAATTGCACTTCACGCTCCAAATTCTTGATGGTTCAATCAATTTTTTTGGCGAAGCGGGGGGTATCTCGATCGGGGAGAGAACGGGGAAATCCCATATGACCCAATATGTCTGACAAGTCGCACTATACATCAACCCAAACTGCATCCTCCTCTCCCGGATTCCGAAAGGGTACTTTTGGAACACCAATAGGCATCAAATGAAAGACAAAAGGGTTAAGGATTAGATTTCACTTTGATGTGGAAACGTAACAATGTTGATGTGGAGATGTGGAAACGTAACAATGAGTTTATTGTTTTCATAAGATTGAAAAGAAAACGAAATGGATAAAGGAAAAGTCTTACAAATGGGTCGGTCCATTCGAACGATGAACAAGTTTCTATGCATTCGCTCATAGAAAATGGGACGAATCCCCCCCCCCATTGCGTATTGGTACTTATCGGGTATAGAATAGATCTGCTTTTCTTTGTTCCTACGAACAGAATTGTTCCATTATTACCTTACCAACAAAATGGAATAAAATATGAACCCTTGCTGCGAAATAATCCACTAAAAGGCGTAAGTATATAGCATAGTCTTTTCCAATGTGATAAAGTTACATAGTGTCTATTTTTCAAAGGGGTATTTTCATGGGTTTGCCTTGGTATCGTGTTCATACCGTCGTATTGAATGATCCCGGTCGGTTGCTTGCTGTCCATATAATGCATACAGCTCTAGTTTCCGGGTGGGCTGGTTCGATGGCTCTATATGAATTAGCAGTTTTTGATCCCTCTGACCCCGTTCTTGATCCAATGTGGAGACAGGGTATGTTCGTTATACCCTTCATGACTCGTTTAGGAATAACCAATTCTTGGGGTGGTTGGAGTATCACAGGAGGGGCTGTAACAAATCCGGGTATTTGGAGTTACGAAGGTGTGGCCGGGGCACATATTGTGTTTTCTGGCTTGTGCTTCTTGGCAGCTATTTGGCATTGGGTGTATTGGGATCTAGAAATATTCCGCGATGAACGTACAGGAAAACCTTCTTTGGATTTGCCCAAGATTTTTGGAATTCATTTATTTCTCTCAGGGTTAGCTTGCTTTGGGTTTGGTGCATTTCATGTAACAGGCTTGTATGGTCCTGGAATATGGGTGTCCGATCCTTATGGACTAACTGGAAAAGTACAATCTGTAAGTCCTACGTGGGGCGTAGAAGGTTTTGATCCTTTTATTCCGGGAGGCATAGCCTCTCATCATATTGCAGCAGGGACGTTGGGCATATTAGCGGGCCTATTTCATCTTAGTGTCCGTCCGCCCCAACGCCTATACAAAGGATTACGTATGGGTAATATTGAAACTGTCCTTTCCAGTAGTATCGCTGCTGTCTTTTTTGCAGCTTTTGTAGTTGCTGGAACTATGTGGTATGGTTCAGCAACTACCCCCATCGAATTGTTTGGTCCCACTCGTTATCAATGGGATCAGGGATACTTCCAGCAAGAAATATATCGAAGGGTTGGTGCCGGACTAGCTGAAAATCAGAGTTTAGCAGAAGCTTGGTCTAAAATTCCCGAAAAATTAGCTTTTTATGATTATATCGGCAATAATCCAGCAAAAGGGGGATTATTCAGAGCGGGCTCAATGGACAACGGGGATGGAATCGCTGTTGGATGGTTGGGCCATCCTATCTTTAGAGATAAAGAGGGGCGCGAGCTTTTTGTACGTCGTATGCCTACCTTTTTTGAAACATTTCCAGTCGTTTTGGTAGATGGAGACGGAATTGTGAGAGCCGATGTTCCTTTTAGAAGGGCAGAATCCAAGTATAGTGTCGAGCAAGTGGGAGTAACTGTTGAGTTCTATGGTGGCGAACTTAATGGAGTCAGTTATAGTGATCCTGCAACTGTGAAAAAATATGCAAGACGTGCTCAATTAGGTGAAATTTTTGAATTAGATCGTGCTACTTTGAAATCCGATGGTGTTTTTCGTAGCAGTCCGAGAGGTTGGTTCACTTTTGGGCATGCTTCGTTTGCTTTGCTCTTCTTTTTCGGACACATTTGGCATGGTGCTAGAACCTTGTTCAGAGATGTTTTTGCTGGTATTGACCCAGATTTAGATGCTCAAGTGGAATTTGGAGCATTCCAAAAACTTGGAGATCCAACTACAAGAAGGCAAGTCGTCTGATCTAACATTGATCTGGTATTTTTCACCGCTATTGGATTTTTATGATTTCACTTTTACATGGGTTACCAGAGAAATCTTGATTTGAATCGCCGCTTTTTCTTTGACTCTTGTCTTTTCTTTATCTGGGAGATGATCCCAAATGAACAGGTGTGGAAGCTATAATTGTAAACCACGATCGGATTTATGGAAGCATTGGTTTATACATTCCTCTTAGTCTCGACTCTAGGAATCATTTTTTTCGCTATTTTTTTTCGAGAACCACCTAAGGTTCCAACTAAAAGGGTAAAATGATTTTTTAGTATCTCAATTGAAGTAAAGTAACAAGCCTCCCAATATGGGAGGCTTGTTACTTTACTTCAATTAGTCCCCGTGTTCCTCGAATGGATCTCTTAGTTGTTGAGAGGGTTGCCCAAAAGCGGTATATAAGGCGTACCCGGTAAAACTTACAAGTAAACCAGATAGAAAGATGGCGACTAGGGTTGCTGTTTCCATTATTATATAATTTCAAGACCACAATGGATCTATGATAAGATCGTTTATTTACAATGGAATGGTATACAAAGTCAACAGATCTCAATCAATGCAATAGGATTTATGGCTACACAAACCGTTGAGAGTAATTCTAGATCTGGTCCAAGACCAAGACAAACTGGTCTAGGAAGTTTATTGAAACCGTTGAATTCGGAATATGGTAAAGTAGCTCCTGGATGGGGAACTACCCCTTTGATGGGTGTCGCAATGGCTCTATTTGCGGTATTCCTATCTATTATTTTGGAGATTTATAACTCTTCCGTTTTACTGGATGGAATTTCAATGAATTAGGTCTATAAGAATCATGAAGTCCGGGCTTTTCAATCCAAAACGAATCACTTAGGACTGGGATTTATAGGTCATTCTGGGAGTTCGACCGTGGAATTCCTTTGTTTCGGTATTTACGGAATATGAGTGTGTGGCTTGTTAGAATTGATCCTATTGATAGTACAGAGAATGGGTCTGTCATCTTGAGAGAGATGGGTTCTGCCTCGTCGGATATTCATTCTAGTATCTGGAGCACGGAATATATGGAATGAAATAGATCAAGAAAAGAAATATTTGAACTATGATTCATACCTACTATTCAGACCTCGCGACCGGACTCAAAAAAAATTTCAAAGATTTCATTTATAATTATATTCTAGTTATAGATCAAGGGGTTTTTCTTCGTTCAAAATTATTTTTATGCTTATTGGTTTGCTATTTTTGACCGACGGACAAAAGTTTCTCTGGATTTTGAGTCATTTCATCTATTCATTGAATAAGTGATGATCAAAGGGTTCTTACTCAGAGAACCCTTGTGCTTCGCTTAGCTTGGGGCTTTATTCAATCATCGTGGTTCTATTATGAATCTGAGGTTTCAATCGACTCATAGGGTCTCAACAAGAGAATTCCTATCAATATTATAATTATATAATTATACAAAAAAAGAATTAAAAAAAAAAAAAAAAGAAAAATAGAGACAGAGAAAATTCAAGAGGCCTGTAATGATCAACATAAAGACAGATGCGCTGACTTGATATTTTGGCATTATCATCACAAAACAAAGAAGAGCTTCGGGTTTTTTTTGTCCTTCGTATTTTCAGAGAAGATTGAATAGGGTACTAAGAAAATGTTTCAAACTTCCTATTACTTATCCGTTGCAACCAGTATTGGGGTGTTTTTGCTTGAGCTGTACGAGATGAAATTCTCATATACGGTTCTCAGAGGGGGAGTTCCCTTGGTTTACCTATCTCAATAAAGTATATGATTGGTTCGAAGAGCGTCTCGAAATTCAGG